TCTTAGGGAGTCGACCATGGATTAATTCCTCTTTCATTTGGAGGTATTGAATACACCCACACCCAAAATTCTGAGCTTCATGTTATTCTTACCAATAGACATGTCAGAGCTAGAGGCATCCCAATCGGATTAAATAGGATGACAGTTTTTCATTCTGAATCTGTAAAATCGTAATTTCGATCAAATCACACATCGCAGTATACCAGGCCTTCTAATTCCTTAAGAGGTTTATCTGAAAGATTCGCGATATAACTAGGAAGACGTTTCAAATACCACACATGAGTCACCGGGCATGCTAGTTTGATGTATCCCATTTGATATCTTCGGATCCGAGAATCAACAGATTCGACTCCGCATTGTTCGCAAAATTTTGGTTCTTCTTTTTCACCCCCGATCACTCGATAATTTCCACAAGCACAAATTCCACTTTTTATAGGTCCAAAAATTCTTTCACAAAACAACCCATCTTTTTCCGGTTTATTGGTTTTGTAATGAAAAGTATAGGGTTTTGTCACCTCTCCAACTATCTCTCCATTCGGTAGGATTTTGTTGGCCCAAGCACGTATTTGTTTAGGAGAAACTAATCCAATTCGAAGTTGTTGATGTTTATACTGATCGATCATAGAAGAAAAATTCTGATTCATTCCGATCAAACTTCCTTCCTATTAATCTGGAAGTTTTTCTCAGATACAAGGAAATGATTCAGTTCCAGAGATAAAGATCGTAGTTCGCGAACGAGCAATCGAAAGGATTCTGGCGCACCCTCAGGATTAGGTATTGTTCCCCCAACGATCGTGGTACCAAGTACTTCCTGACGAGCTCTAATATGATCGGATTTATAAGTGAGCATCTCTTGTAAAATATGAGCAACACCAAATCCCTCTAGAGCCCAAACTTCCATTTCTCCTACTCGTTGTCCACCTTGCTTAGCCCTTCCCCTAAGGGGTTGTTGTGTAACAAGTGCATAATGACCACTGGAACGTCCGTGGATTTTATCATCAACTTGATGAATTAATTTTAACATATAGGACTTTCCTATTATAACAGGTTGTTCAAAAGGATCTCCTGTTCTTCCATCAAATATTCTGCTCTTTCCAGGATACTCGGGTTCAAATACCCATGGATTTGCTGTTTGCTTACTGGCTTCATATAATTCAGAAAACACTAGTTTTCTCGAAGCCTCTTGCTCGTATCTCTCATCAAAGGGTGTTATTCTATAATGTCTGCCCAGCAGGTCTCCCGCTAACCCGAGCGAGCATTCAAACATCTGTCCCACATTCATTCGCGAAGGTACTCCTAATGGATTGAATACCATATCAACAGGTGTTCCATCTTGCAAATAAGGCATATCCTGTCTAGGCAAAATTTTTGAAATGATACCTTTATTCCCATGTCTTCCAGCTACTTTATCGCCCACTTTTATTTTACGTTTCTGTGAGATATATACACGAATCATTTCTGGATTATAAATGGAACCCCCCTTTTTCTGGCCCCACCTGACATCAATAACTCGACCTCTTCCGCCTATAGGCAACTTTAGACAAGTTTCTTTTGCAGTGGATACCTGAATGCCAAGTATGGCTCGTAATAATCTATCTTCTGGAGCATAGGATGATTCTTTCGCTGTCTGAGGCGTTAATTTACCTACTAAAACATCACCAGTTTCTACCCAAGATCCCAGCATCACAATTCCATTTCTGTCTAAATTGCGGAGTAAATAAGGCTCTAAATGAGGTATTTCATTAGTGATTCTTTCAGGTCCTTGGCTTGTCACATGAGTCTGAATTTCATATTTCCGGATATGAAAAGAAGTATAAATATCGTCATAGACTAGACGTTCGCTAATGAGTACGGCATCTTCAGAATTGTAACCCTCCCATGGCATATAAGCTACTGATACATTTTTCCCCAAAGCGAGTTCGCCACCAACCGTAGCCGCACCATCCGCCAAAATTTGCCCCTTTTTCAGGCATTTACCCCGATGAACCTGAGGTTTTTGATGCATCCAAGTATTCTTGTTGGAACGCTGATACATAACCAACGGAATGCTTATAGTGTCCCCATTACCTGATAAAACGATCTTTTCAGCATCGGTATAAATGATCTTTCCCTCGCGTTCGGCTATAGCCGAACCCCCTGAATCGAGAGCCGCTTGGCGTTCCAAGCCGGTTCCAACAATACACTTTTCGGACTGAGAAAGCGGAACTGCTTGACGCTGCATATTAGAACTCATTAAAGCCCGATTCGCATCATTATGCTCGATAAAAGGAATGAGAGAAGCTCCAATAGAAAAATATTGGAAGGGATAAATATTTCGAAGATGAATCTGTTCCCATGCAATAGTCAAGAATTCTTGACGGTATCGAGCTGGACCAACTTCTTCTTCCTGAATACCCCGAGTCAACGCCAAAGAATTTCCCGCCGCCACCATATAGTATTCATCTCTACTCGGGGATAAATAAACCATCTGTTCTTCTTTTGATCTCTCAGATATTTCATAAAATGGGGTCTCTATAGACCCCCAATCACCAACCCTTGCATGAATAGCTAAGGACCCAATAAGTCCAACATTGATTCCCTCGGACGTATCAATTGGGCAAATACGCCCATAGTGACTAGGATGGATATCTCGTATACGAAAACTAGCAGTTCGTCCTGTCAATCCCCCAGGACCCAAATAACTTGATTTTCGCCCATGAACTATTTGTGTCAATGGATTAGTTCGATCCAAGACTTGAGATAAAGGGTGTAGGCCGAAAAATGATTCATAAGTTGTTGTTAATGGAGTTGAAGTTACCAAATTACGAGGAGTCGGTATTAATTTATGCCGAATTGCTCCACATATAGTTCCCCGAACCACATTTTCCAAGCGAACCAAAGCCAATCCGAATTGATCCTGTAACAGATCTGCTACAGAACGAATACGTTTATTTTTCAAGTGATTCATATCGTCGAGTGTACCCATTCCAAATTTCATTCCGATCAAATGATCGGCAGCAGCCAATACATCTCGTGGTAACAAAAACGTATTGTTCTGGGGTATATCAAGATTCAGTCTCTGGTTCATATTTCGTCGGCCAATCCTTCCTAATTCACATCTTTGTTGAAAAAATTTCTTTTGTAATTCTTTACATAAGGACTCAGAAAACACCGGATCACCGCCTACACAAGCAAATTTTTGATAAAACTCTAAAATGGCATTCTCCTTTGAACCAATCTTTTTTTTCTCCTTCTCGTTTGGGAAAGACAAGAAAATTTCAGGGTAGCAAACATTGTCTAGAATTTCTCTTAGACTTGAACCCATAGCTGATGATAGAACTAGAATAGAAATTTTTTGTTTCCTGCTTACACGGGCCCATATCCTTTCTTTTCTATCAATCTCTAATTCTGATCTTCCTCCCCAATCTGATATTATGGTGCCAGTATAGACAGAAATTCCGTTATGATCCAATCCTGTACTGTAATAAATACCGGGACTTTGCAATATTTGATTGATGACAATTCTGTAAATTCCATTTACTATAGAGGTTCCCAAGGAATTCATTAGAGGAATGTTTCCAAGCAATACGGTTTGTTCTTGCATATTTCTACCGGTTCTCCAAATTAACCCCGCCGGTACATATAACTCAGAGGAATATGTAATTGATTCATACACAGCATCTCTTTCTTTTATCAAAGGTTCCACCAATTGATAAGATTCCCCAAATAATTGAAATTCAATTTCTTGATCTGTATCTTCAATTTTTGGAAATTGATGAAGTTCTTCCATCAAGCCCTGATCAATGAACCTACAAAATCCCTCAAATTGGATCTGACTAAATCCAGGTATTGTAAACATTCCCTCATCTCCACCATCCCGGAGCATCTTTAGTTTCCCGTTTTTCGAAAAAATCCCATTATTGGCTCACTCTTTACCGAACTGTACGGATACAGATCGATCTAGCAATGATGGAATGTATATTCCGTTTACTGAATCACATGAAATTTTATTCAACCCCAAACACATACATATATATGTTATATGTAAATGGAATGTATGGGCGGAGGGAGAAGGAGAATTTTGTACTAAAATTCGAGCAACAGATGCAAATCTAAATGACTCGATAAAACATTCATGGAAACAAGTTGGATTCTGCCACTGATACCATACCTATGGAATCTTATTACTTATTAGAGAATATCAAATGGTCTCAATTTCTTTGTATATCTTCTACCTTTTATCTATCAATTATGTTATGATATTATGATCAGATCTGGTTAGGTACCAGAAAAATGGATTGATTCGGGATTTGATCTGTTCTATATCTACTATATCTATGTTATATAAATGATAGAGAGACAGAATAATCAGAACATTAGAAAAATCCGGGTGGCTTTGATTTTAGCACTTAGCTCGTTGATTCCGTTGTTCAAAAGATAATTCACACAAAGGAGGGATCTATTTCGACCATTTCATTTTAGTTGTTAGTAGAATACAATTGCAGTACGTACGTAAGAGGAGTTGTATCGATGAAGTAATGCGAAGCTAGCTAATCTCGCTAGCCCATACTTTATTGCAGTTACACTTGGATATATATTTCGTTCGTGCTATATCATGAATTTCTATTCCAAATGGATCATGATTGACTATAAGGGTGTGTAAGCTATCTTACTGTTTGGGGTTTACATAAACACATAGTTGTTATTGTTTACATAAACACATAGTTGTTATTATAATTAATTGGAATTGAATTGGATTGATACTGATTCGTCATGTATCAATTGGATTGATTTTCTTCTTATTACATCTTATTACATTAAGGTAAAGCATTTGGAGATCAAAAGAACCATTCGTAAATTCACATTCACATTCGTGAAATAGTTAATGGTTCCAATTAAGTATTAAATGACTGTGACTGGAAATTTATTCTTTATTTTCTTTTTATTTCAATGCAATCAATAAAAAGGGAAGTTTTTAGGTCTTATGTTGAGATACTATACAATAGATCTAAGAAAATCTAAGAAAATGATCTCAACTAGAGGAAGAGTAAGTTGGGTAAAAAGATGGATAGGATAAGGAAAACAGAATTGGAAGATGCAAATCCAATAAAAACCAATGATTCAGTAACCCTCTCCAAAAAGAGTATTTACGCCCTTTTATTATTTCTTATTTCTTTTTTGGCGGCATGGCCGAGTGGTAAGGCGGGGGACTGCAAATCCTTTCTCCCCAGTTCAAATCCGGGTGTCGCCTGATCAACACAACAAATGGCTCGGAATCCTGCTTCGCTGATATAACTGGCCTGATTCTTGCCCGGTGGACGAAAAGGACCGTTGATACTTTATTTTATTTATCTTCAGAATCCGCTTCAAAATACGCAGGTTCTATGAAAGAAGGGCTGTAAATCTTTGCTCCGAGGATCCAACTTATAGGAAAGACTATAACTATCAATCTTTCCTAATTACCATACCCTACCAATGCCCACTGTAGGGTCTCCTGATTCAGTCGTGAATTAGATCTCGCTTAGATTCGCCACGGGGGAAATCCTAGGGGTTGTGGAGAGGGCTGAAGATACTTTGTATACAGGCCGTACTCGCGATAGGATTTCAGTGCTCAGCCAGTCATTCAATAGTGAATGGTTAACTGGCCCCTATAGAAGAAAGTCAAAAAAGAATTTTTAATTTTTCTGTGGTAACCCCCGCAATGTAGCAATGTAATAGGGTGTCTACCGATTGTTTCACAGAAACAGAGATAGTAAGGTTTAACTTAGGGAGAGACAGTTATCCATCTTGATGGTATATATGTGGATATATTTTCCCTATGAAACGCAACAAAACAAAGAATAGATCTTACTATTACGACATGTTCCATTCCCCTAGTAACATCCCCTTGATACTTCCAATGGGTAACGTGTATCTGTTGCGCTTGTGCTTAATTCTTCCTCACCACAAATCAATCCTATATAGGAAATAGAGACTTGTTACAATACAAGCGGATCCATTTGATCGGTTTGTCAATAGCTTTAAGTCATAATCTCTTTTTTTTTGACTCTGCACCACCAATTCCCCTATTATTATTTTAGGGATCAATAATGTAACAATTCCTTCATATTCATCGAGATAGGGGGCATGATTCACATGGATATAGTAAGTCTCGCTTGGGCTGCTTTAATGGTAGTTTTTACGTTTTCCCTTTCACTCGTAGTATGGGGAAGAAGTGGACTCTAAGGGTACTACTAATTGAGTGTAATTGAGTTGAGTAATCAGCTTGTATCAATTGTTTAATTTCATAATTAGATCGTTTTATGTTTAAATAAACATATCTTCCATCTCAAAATTCCACAGAAATTTAGTAATTAATTACCTTTCATTTTCATTTAACCTTTGGATCCGCTATCTCAATTATTCCCGCGTTCGTATTTTGAAAATCAAAGCAACTCCCCTGATAATGATAGAAAATTGATTTTTTCCAATCAAATTGATTCCTCCAAAATCTTCCATTTCATTTTGATGAACCCGTTCTTTCTTACCATAACATTAACATCATTATGGCATAACATTAACATCATTATGGATATTACAATGAGGAGCAACAATCCCTATTTGATTTCTTTCCCTCTTTACTGTTCAAAGGGGGAGTCGTTCTGCTATTATGTAGAGTAGATACAACTTGATACTGTAGGCGACCTAACCCTGGAGAGGCTACGCATAAGAAAAGAAGAGCGCCCGGTGATCCACTTACCTTAGACTCCTGGCATTTTATTTATGCTTTATCGCCTCACCATCAGGGTTCAAGCATGAAAAAAGGTCTACTACCCCTTTTCCAGATACGAATAACTTACCATAGAACTCCTTGGATCGTCTAGTACAGATCATCCAATTCACAATTCTTTCTTTTTCTTCGGAATTTAATTCTAAAAAAAATTACTTGCCTTTCTTTTGTATATGCACATACTACTCCTCCACTCTTTCGCAATAGTTAAATTAATTAGTTCTACTACTTCATTTAATCAAAAAAAAAAATCTATCCTGATTACTGATTATCATTATGAAAGTTATTAACTTAATGAAAGATTAATGAAAGAGAAACCTATGAATTAGTACAATTCAGTTATTAACGTTAGATTATTTCGGATTCATCAAAATAAAAACGAATGGATGGGTGGAGCGAAGAGATGGAATGGGAGTGCTATTTGAATCTATATATATATATTATATATAATATGTGATAATGAATTTATGGATTTGCATCCACATGTATGTATGTAGATTGATTTTAAATTGATCTCTATCAATTCCATATTCCATATCTTCATACAATAGATAGTACGGTAGAAAGGTTCATATAGTTCTCCCCACCGTACTATCTCATCTATTGGATACATACACCGAGGATTCAATCCAGTCTGCTCATTTAATTTAAGACTTGGAATTGTCATCCCTTTCTTTCATTTATTGAATCATTTTTAAAAGAACTCAACTAATAAAATTAGACTAACTCAAGTTTCATTCAAATTAATCATTTTGACTGACTGTTTTTACGTAGATGATAAGTAAAAAAGCAGTAGGAACTAGAATGAACAGCGCAGTAGCAATAAATGCGAGTATATTTACTTCCATAATCTCATAATTTAATTTTATTTTGCTTCGCAAGAAATCGGGATCTAATCCCATAGAGATGATCAATCCTTCTCCATAATTTTGAAATTCAATGGGATTAATGAAATCCTGATGATACTGAATCGGATTCTAATATCATGAATAACAATATCTGATCTATCAAATCAATTCATCGTCGAGAATTGAATAGTATAACATAGGAAGATCTTTTATCCATACTGAATCGAAAAATTGCATTCCTGACCCCCACCCAAGAATCCCTTTGAATTTCTCATATTTTTCTACTCTTTCGTTCCTTTCTATAACCCGCCGTCCTCATTCTTTATAGAATGATATCATATGAATGAGGTTCGACCAGTATTCCATCCGTCATAGATCCAAACAGTAGAAGTGAACTGGAAAACGAATTAAGTTCTAAGCTAAGTTTTTGTGATGACCTAATCTTCTTGAAAGACAGAGAAAAATGAAAAAAAAAAGATTATTCGTTCTATTTTCTATTCTCCACCCCCAGAACAGAAAGACAGGATCTTTGATTGATCTTTTATTAGTATTCGTATCCTCCTTCCTTTCCTTAATTCAGACGTATAAATCGAGAATCCAGCGTGCAATTTGGGCGAGAGAAAGAGATTGTCCCCAATTCAATTAGTAATTGAGCTTACCTTGCCCGATGATAAATGTGAAATAAGGATCCTTCCACCTGGAATTAGACACTGCTCTTTGTCTCCTCCCCTTCGCAGAAGGCGGAGAGATGAATCAATCGATTCATAGGATCCCAGGTCGGTGCGGGACTGACGGGGCTCGAACCCGCAGCTTCCGCCTTGACAGGGCGGTGCTCTGACCAATTGAACTACAATCCCAAGAAAATGAGGTGTACAGCTTACATTATTTATTGTTTATTTGGATTTTATTTCATCGAACCATAACCGTATAGATAGATCATATAAAAAAATATGACGCCTGTAACGGATATACTGATATACATATCTACATAGATAGAAGAGAAGATGGATGGATAAATAGCAAAGCAACCTGTGGTTATTGCCAAATTGACTGACAATCCATCTTTCAATGAAAAAGGGCTCTTTTATTTTTCATCTTTTCATTTGATTTCTCGGATTGGCTGAAAATAATTCATAGATCCAGATTGTTAGAAACATCAGAACATGGAGGAACAAATAGAATCAAGTTGACTCTTTATTCCTCCATATCATCATGTATTTTTGGAGTAAGGATTGGTTATATCATCCTCAAGGATCGGTGAATTCTTGGGCCGAGCTGGATTTGAACCAGCGTAGACATATCGCCAACGAATTTACAGTCCGTCCCCATTAACCGCTCGGGCATCGACCCAGGAAGAATCAATTGTAGGTTTATTGATAATTCATGGTCAACTTTTCTTTCGTCGTACCCTACTACCCCCAGGGGAAGTCGAATCCCCGCTGCCTCCTTGAAAGAGAGATGTCCTGAACCGCTAGACGATAGGGGCACGCCCACCCGATCGCCATCATACTATACTCATAGTATGAGTAGTTTTTTGGAATTGTCAATGTCAATATAATGAATGCTAGGATACAAACAACCTTTCGTGCTTTTGTGATTCCGTATACATATAATATTAATGTAAGAAAATTTCTCTATTGTTCATTCAGGAACCTTTCATTACATTATATATTCTTATATAACAATAACAATTCTTATATAACAAAGATGAATTATATAATCTAATCATAATCAAAATAATGGAGTATAGGGGATGTCTTGCCCGACAGAAAAAGTCAAACCCATTCATTCTCATTTTCACTCATTGATTCGCGCATCATTAAGATATAATAGACATAGACTGTTATATTACTATTCATTTCATATATGTATTTATATATGTATTTAATTGAATTAACTATTCATTGTTCCTTAATGAGCCCCCATCTGTATATGTATATTGTATATATTATATACAGTATATACAAGATATAATTGTACAAGATATAATTGTACAGGTATATCCAGTAGATTCTTAGTGGGCTAAATTTGTGAATGAAACAGGCCCTTTTAACTCAGCGGTAGAGTAACGCCATGGTAAGGCGTAAGTCATCGGTTCAAATCCGATAAAGGGCTTTTCCATGAAGCTGCAATGGTCATTTTTCCGCATCCGGTAGAGATGGTATAAAAAAGGGAACTGCCTGTCAAAGTTATAATGAGTTATGGGGTTGAACACTTGTTCATTCATTATGATAATAGGATGTCCCGCATTAGGAAGACTACTATGTTACTAAGGGATATACTCTCGTTATTCATATTTTTTTGTCTTGGGACATAGATATTCTAGATACCCAAGTAGCAATTACCAAAGTATTCATACTTCTCTCTTGTTCCAATCAGGATCAAATCCAGCGGAAAAATGATA